CGGTCCTTTCCTATTCCTTCTATGTCGTAGGGTTAAAACCAAAAAATCTTTGTTGTTTTCCTGATGTTTCCGCATGTTTTCAATAAAACCTTCGCGTAAAAGGATTTTAACAATGTTTTCAGTAATGTTAGTAGCTGGTATTCGAACTGTTCTTTTTTTATTCATGTCAGCATTTCGTATAGAGGTTATTATGTCAGCAATAGTGTCTTTATTCATGATAAACTCAGATTATTGTTGTACTCGAATTTTGATATAATCAACATGCTCTTTTTCTTTTTTTTTTTTTTTTTNTCTTTATTTTGTAGTTATGAATTATTAAAGGCATATACGTGAAACCCAACCAATCTACTAATAATAATAAATCTCAATTTACTAAATAACCTTAATTGATTTCAGTTAAATACTCAGTTAAATACTATAACTATATTAATTATGTTATGGTCTAATCTTATAATACTTCGGGTGCTAATGAAACTATTTTAGTGAAATTTAACTGTCTCAATTCCCGGGCGATCGCGCCAAAAATTCGAGTTCCTTTTGGATTTCCTTCTTGATCAATAACAACCGCAGCATTGTCATCATATCGTATGATCATACCGTTCTCACGTTTGAGTTCTTTACAAGTACGTACAATTACAGCTCTGATCACTTCTGATCGTTCTAGAGGTGTATTTGGTACTGCTTCCTTGATTACAGCAACAATAACATCACCAATATGAGCATATCGTCGATTACTAGCTCCTATAATTCGAATACACATTAATTCTCGGGCTCCGCTGTTATCCGCTACATTCAAATGGCTTTGGGGTTGAATCATTTTGTTTATCTGTTTTTTCAATCAACACAAAGGGCGAAGTAAAAAAAAAAAAGAAATGTTGTTTGTTCAAAACAAAAAAGGAAACCTGCAATTGTTGTTTTTTTTTTCATCCAAAAAAACTTTTCTTTTGTTTCTACATTCCTATCCCGAAATAATGAATTGGGTTCGTATAGGCATTTTTGATGCCGCTATTGAAATAGCCCTTCTGGCTATATTTTCTGCTACTCCGCTCATTTCATAAAGTATTCTACCGGGTTTAACGACAGCTACCCAATATTCGGGAGATCCTTTCCCCGAACCCATACGCGTTTCTGTAGGTCTTACTGTAACTGGTTTGTCTGGAAATATACGTACCCATATTTTTCCACCGCGGCGGGCATTTCGTGTCATTGCTCGTCGACCTGCTTCTATTTGTCGAGATGTGATCCAAGCGGGTTCAAGCGCTTGAAGAGCATATCTACCGAAGCAAATACGATTACCTCGATAAGATATTCCTTTCATTCTTCCTCTATGGTGTTTACGGAATCTAGTTCTTTTGGGGTTATAGTTGATGGTTGTTTATCAATTCCATCTCTACTACAGAACTGGACATGAGAGTTTCTTCTCATCCAGCTCCTCGCGACTGAAACGATTAAAAAATCTATGTATTTAATGAATAATATACTGAAAAAATATACCGACTCATGAGATTTTTTGAAATTTTATCTAATCTATTAGAAATTTCCATATCTTGTTTTGATATATAACTAAACATGGATTCGATCTATAGAGAATTTTTATTTAGAGATACATTTAAAGATAATAGTATAGATCAAAGTAATTTTGTTATGAGGTTATAACGAATCTTTATTTTGTTTTGCTTTTTATTATCATATCGGATCGGCTAAAATTTAGAAATCCAATAAAATCAAAATTTTCGCGGGCGGATATTTACTCTTTCAATATTCAGTTATAGGATTAGTCTATGACATGACCTTTCAGAATAAATGAATTGGTTTCTGGTTCGTTCCGCCATCCTACCCAATGAATCATTAAGATTCGTTTTCAATGGAATCTTATGTATTCACAGGTTCTATCGTTCCCATCGCTTCTCGGTTAATGGTTAGGTCTGAATTTTACAACGGAGCCCCTAACTAAATTGGATTTGTTCTTGAGTCAATCCTCTCAGTCTTTATTGGCTCAGGGCTCTTTATTCTTTTTCTATGAACAGATTTGTATAATTATGGACCGATCCATATTAATGCTTTATTAAATTTCCCGTTATGAGATGAATCATAGACCTTACATATTGGAATCATATATCATTGATATTTTTTTTCTCTCTTTCTCTCATCCTTCCATTTATCCGCATACTTTTTTTCTTTACAACTCAGAATCAGATTAGTTTTTATTTTTTGTTGTTTGTTTATGCAAAAAATATTTCAGTTGCTACATTGATATGATCAATATATCATATCTCGACCGGTTTTTTATATCCAGATAATGCAAAACGATGAGTTAGTTATTAGTTCTATAATAGTTATTAGTTCATACTATGGGCTGGTCCTTTTTTTTTTTTAATACTAATCCTAAAAAAACCAACGAGTCACACACTAAGCATAGCAATTATATCAAATGATTAATCGAATTTTTATTCAATCTTATAGAATTGTTCATTTTTTTTTTTGAGTTAAGAGAAAAAGA